ACTTATTGAAATTATTCTGGATAAATAATGTGTCAATTGTGAATGATTCAAAATGGATTTGTTTTTATCAATATTCATTGATAAACTGCATTTTTTGTTTTCGATTTTTGAGAGCAACTAAATTTTGAAATAGTTCATTAAAACAAAAATCTCCCTTAATTGAATTGATAGTAGGATTTTTTAATTTTGCAAGAATTCAAGTTGACGAGAGTATAAAATAAGATGCACGAAATCAAAATGAGGACTCTAAACTAAAATAATGAACCTTCAAATACCTATGTTGAAGAAATTTTTATTCATCAATTTGAATCTTTCCTAAAAAATATTGCAACCAATCGAATTCTTAAATCTAGACGATTGCTTATTCATAGACTATTATGAGTTAAAGATAAGCCGCTATGGTGAAATTGGTAGACACGCTGCTCTTAGGAAGCAGTGCTAGAGCATCTCGGTTCGAGTCCGAGTGGCGGCATGTCATCTCCTAAAAAAAGTAAATAGATCCTATAATGAATCCAACCCTCCATATGGATTTTATAATTGATTTTATAATTAAAGGACTCCTATAATCTTATGATATTTTCAACCTTAGAGCATATATTAACTCATATTTCTTTTTCGCTCGTTTCAATTGTACTTATAATTCATTTGATAACTTTTTTAGTCGATGAAATCGTAAAATTATATGATTCATCCGAAAAGGGCATGATAATGAATTTGTTCTCTATAACAGGATTATTAGTTACTCGTTGGATTTATTCGGAACATTTTCCACTAAGTGATTTATATGAATCATTAATTTTCCTTTCCTGGAGTTTTTCCCTTATTCATATAGTTCCGTATTTCAAAAATAATAAAAATATTATAAGCACAATAATTGGCCCAAGTGCTATTTTTACCCAAGGCTTTGCTACTTCAGGTCTTTTAACTGAAATACACAAATCCACAGTATTAGTACCAGCTCTTCAATCTGAGTGGTTAATAATGCACGTAAGTACAATGATATTAGGCTACGCTGCCCTTTTATGTGGATCATTATTATCAGTATCACTTGTAGTCATTACAGTTAGAAAAAATAAAAAGTTTTTTTCTACGAGTAATCGTTTTTTAAATTTCAATGGTTCCTTTTTCTTTGGTGAAATCGAATACATGAACGAACGAAGTACTATTTTCAAAAATACTTCTCTTTTTAATTATTACAGGTCCCAATTGATTCAACAATTGGATTATTGGAGTTATCGGGTTATTAGTCTAGGATTTATCTTTTTAACCATAGGAATTCTTTCTGGAGCAGTATGGGCTAACGAAGCATGGGGATCTTATTGGAGTTGGGATCCAAAAGAAACTTGGGCTTTTATTACTTGGATCGTATTCGCGATTTATTTACATACTCGAACAAATATAAAATTGCAGGGTACCAATTCAGCAATTGTGGCGTCTATTGGATTTCTTATAATTTGGATATGCTATTTTGGGATAAATCTATTAGGAATAGGACTACATAGTTATGGTTTATTTACATTAACATATAATTGAATTAAACACAATTAATTTTAAGGGGTTATGATGAATAGGAATAGAAAAGTGGACAACACATATCAGATAAAAAAAACTTTGTGTGAACAGGTGAGAACCCTGTGAATTTCATAGTGTAGTGATTCACAAGGTTCTCACCTGTTCAAATTGATTTTTTTTACTTAACCTAAGAGAAGAAAAAAACCCTCTTTTTTTCATTGTACAACGAACATAAAAAAATAATATTTTTTTTCTTTTTTATTCATCAAAACTATCCATAAAAAGAATTAGATAGAATAACTTCAACCTTTTCAACTGATAGTGAAAGAACAAAATCAGGATACATACCAATACCTAGTACGGGTAAAAAAATGGAGATCAAAATAAATAGCTCTCGCGGTCCAGAATCAAAAAAATAATAGGTTGGTGCATTAAATATCTTGTATCCATAGAACATCTGGCGTAACATAGATAATAAATAAATAGGAGTTAATATGATTCCAATTGCCATTACAAAAGTAATTAGTAGTTTTGTCATTAAAAAATATTTTGGACTAGTAAGTAGTCCAAAAAATACTATTAATTCGGCAATAAAACCACTCATACCTGGTAATGCAAGGGAGGCCATCGAAAAGCTACTGAACATCGTGAATATTTTTGGCATTGGGATAGCTATTCCACCCATTTCGTCAAGATACACAAGACGTATTCTATCATAAGTAGTTCCGGCCAAGAAAAAGAGTGCAGCACCAATAAATCCATGAGAGATTATTTGTAAAAGGGCTCCGTTGAGCCCCATATCAGTGATAGAACCAATTCCTATAATTATGAAACCCATATGTGATACAGAGGAATAAGCTATTCTTTTTTTTAAATTCCGTTGACCCAGAGATGTTGAAGCTGCATAGATTATTTGCATTGCACCTACTATCATCAACCAAGGAGAAAATATAGAATGAGCATGAGGAAATAATTCCATATTGATTCG